CCTTTATCGCTTAGTTTTCGACTTTTCGGGAATATCTTAGCTGATGAATTAGTAGTTGTTGTTCTTGTTTCTTTAGTACCTTCAGTTGTTCCTATACCTGTCATGTTCCTTGGATTATTTACAAGTGGTATTCAAGCTCTTATTTTTGCAACTTTAGCCGCGGCGTATATAGGTGAATCTATGGAGGGCCATCATTGAAATAGTGTTTTTTTATCTTAGCGCAAAGAAATGTATGTGCGCGACTCAAGAAAATATATATTTCGGGAATATACAATTACGCTATATACGATCTAGAGTAATAGTAAAAAAATTACGATATTAGAGAGTTGTAAAAAAAGGAAAGAGATCTAAAAGAAAAGATCTTTTTCCTAAAATTCCCCTTTCGTCCATTTAATTTAATTTCATACCTCCCCTCAATAAATATTCGCTTTATGTTGGTCAGCCTATTCTATTCAATCAAATTATTATTTGAATCAAATTATTCAAATAATAATTTGAATTTTGAATAAGAATTCTTGTAATATATGTTTACGACGTGTGATTAAATAAAAAGGTGAAACAAAACAATTCTGGTTTCAGTTGATTTTTTTCAACGATTGACCAAAAGAAAATATTAATAAATAATAAATTGCATGAACTTAGATCAATCAAAATGATATTTCTATGCAATGATTTGCCTAATCAATCAATTTGTTCATTTCGATTGTATGGGGGGGAATAATGATAAAGAAAAGGGAAGGGGGAAAAGAATTTTCAAAAAACTGGATTCATAAAAAGGGGATTGCTTCGAAGAGGGAAGGGCCGGGTATATGGAATGTAATTGAATGGCTATAAGTCAATTCTTGTAGATGATGGATTCTTGAATCCGATTGAATTTAAGATGAATGACTGCTTGGTTTACGTTATGGAAGAAAGACATGTATATGTGATATTAGATATTGACTAGTTAGAAAAGATAGATTTCATTTGACCTATTTACTGTGAAATTTTAAATAGGGATTCCAATAGAAGTCCTTCCGTCTCATTATAACTGAATGAATAAACAGATGAAATCAAGAAAAGACGGAAGAGTTCAAATAACAGTTTGGAACCAAGAAATGGAAGAACGGAAGTCGTATGGGTTCACGAAAACTCTGTGGATAGAAACTAAAGTGGATATAAACTAAAAAAGATATATCGAAGTAGTTCTGATGATTCAATAATATTCTTTTTTAGTATATTACTTCAACTTGAAGTTCTTAGTTACTTTGACTAGATGAATCCTAGCGATGTAATAATTAAGTCATAATTCATTGGTTGATTGTATCATTAACCATTTCTTTTTTTTTTGGTACGAGGAACTTATCATGAATCCACTCATTTCTGCCGCTTCCGTTATTGCTGCTGGATTGGCCGTAGGGCTTGCTTCTATTGGACCTGGAGTTGGTCAAGGGACTGCTGCAGGTCAAGCTGTAGAGGGTATCGCGAGACAGCCTGAGGCTGAGGGAAAAATACGAGGTACCTTATTGCTTAGTCTAGCTTTTATGGAAGCTTTAACAATTTATGGACTAGTTGTAGCATTAGCACTTTTATTTGCGAATCCTTTTGTTTAATCAATCTTAGAAATATGAAAAATATGTATTTTTCATATTTTATTAACTTTTCTTGTCGTTTGCTTTTTCGAATGCTATCAAAATGAAACTCCTACTATTAGGTATTTGTTGAGAAAATAACCTACGGGAAGGGCTGATTTGCGGGTGAGGGATTAGCATACCGACTCGCTTTCATCCTTCCCGTTCGTAGTCCAAGAAAAACTTCTTTTTAGGAAGTGTTGTAACAAAAGGGGTAGTTCAGAGTTTACAACTTGAATATTTTTTGACTCGATTTCAAAATAGGAAGGAAACAAATAAAAGAAGAAAAAAAAGAGGTAATAGAAAAAGAACTCTGTTCGATTTTTTAGTCTATATATAAGAATATAAGAGGAGATCATATGAAAAATGTAACCGACTCTTTCGTTTCTTTGGGCCGCTGGCCATCCGCCGGGAGTTTCGGGTTTAATACCGATATTTTAGCAACAAATCCAATAAATCTAAGTGTAGTGGTTGGTGTATTGATCTTTTTTGGAAAGGGAGTGTGTGCGAGTTGTTTATTTCAAGAATCGGCTGGATCCAACCAGCTGTACCCTTTTCCGTTCTAACTAGGAAGAAAAAAGGTGCATGATCTCGCGAATGACTTCTGAATTAATTAAGAAATTATATGTAAGAACCATAGCATTTCGTGATGTATTGGTCAATCTACTTTGATTCTCTATCAACCAATAATGTGGGACCATTAACATGGTTAAACCAAACCGTTTGAAGTCTAGGTGCAGCATGGTACTCTTTCTACCACTATGTTAATATAGCGATGGTTTCCAAATGAATGTTTTATCGATATAGGACACTCATATCGATAAAATGATTTGAACCACTTATTGTAATAAAAAAGGGCATTTCACCCCTTCTCCAATGCTGAATAGACG